AGGATCCGTACAAAATCGATGAAACGAAAGAGATACGAGTGAATGGAAAGGAAAAAACAAAGGATAAATTCCACTTTAAAGAGACACGCTATAAAAATAGACCCGTTTATGAAACTTATTATCTGGATGGGAATCAAGAACAAGAAAATTCAAAGTTAGAAATATTTAAAAAATAATAAAAAAATTAATACATAGGATACATACACTAAAAGATAAGAAGAAATTCGACCACCCCCTACATATTTGATAACCTCTCCTACGAAAAAACTCGCAATACCGACTCCATTCGTAATTCCATCAATTACTCGTCTATCAAAAAAATGAATTAGTTCAGCTAATCTTCTTATACCTTTAGTAAAGGATATTACATAAAAAAAATCTATGTAACCACGATTATATGACCAATTATATATCACATTTATTATTTTACCCCCAAAAATTTTAATTTTATTAGGAACACTTCTAACAAATGAATTAAATAAATTAAAATTTTGTAAAGATGAATAAACAGGCTTATATAAAAAAGACGATATAAGAATTCCGAAATAAGCTATACTAACGGAAAAGGTTGCATTTGTGATAAATTCATACCAATCCACAGAATGGTTTCTATTTTTATGTAAAAGGTTTATAGACGGACTTAAGAATTTGGATAGTATATCCAAATCCATTCCTTCCTGATTGAATAACGGAATTCCTACGGCCCCAACAAACAATGTAAATAAAACTAATACAAGCATCGGAAATAACATAGTATTGTCCGACTCGTGGGGATATGAGAAAGTGTTTTTAGTGCCAAAACGAGCAATACTAATAAACGGATGTACCATACTTCTTACATTTTCATTACTATCAATCCGATACGTGTTTAAAAAATAAGTTTTTTCATTTTTTTTCGTAGTTAAAAAATCTAATAAACGAAAGCTTGTTTTAATAATTTTTTTTCCTTCTTTACCCCAGAGAGACATTGAATAGAACGAGCTATTTTTTTTGCCGCTGTAATTTTGAAAATAAACATTTAAATGTCCTTCAAAAGTAAGTAAATAGATACGAAACATATAAAATGCAGTTAATCCTGCCGTGGAACAAGCTATTATTGCAAAAATCGGTGAATACAACCAACTATCATTAAGAATTTCATCTTTGGACCAAAAACAAGCAAGAGGTGGAATACCACAAAGAGAAAGTGTACCTAATAAAAAAGCGGTTTTTGTAATTGGTACATGTTTTCTTAAACCGCCCATAAGAACCATATTCTGACTTTTATCTGGAGAATATCCAACAATAGTTTCCATCGAATGAATAATTGATCCAGATCCTAAGAACAACAATGCTTTCGAATAGGCATGAGTAATCAAATGAAATAAAGCAACTCGATAAGACCCCATACCTAGAGCTAACATCATATAACCCAATTGAGACATTGTAGAATAAGCTAAGCTTTTCTTAATATCTTTTTGAGCAAGAGCTAAAGTGGCTCCTAAAAGTAATGTTATTATACCTGTCAAAGCTATTAGATTTATTATGTAAGGTATAACTATGAAAAGAGGAAGAAGCCGAGCTACAAGAAAAATTCCTGCTGCTACCATAGTAGCGGCATGTATAAGAGCCGAAATGGGGGTAGGCCCTTCCATGGCATCAGGTAACCATACATGAAGGGGAAATTGGGCGGATTTTGCAACTGCGCCGGCAAATAATAGGAAGGCGCATAAGGTAACAAATAAAAAATTAACCTCATTATTATAAACCAAGTTATTAAATATCTCAAACAAATCCCGAAATTCAAAACTACCCGTTATCCAATAAAAACCCAAAATTCCTAATAATAAACCAAAATCCCCGACACGATTAGTTACAAACGCTTTTTGACAAGCATTCGCCGCACTAGGTCGTGTGAACCAAAAACCTATTAATAGATAAGAACACATTCCAACCAATTCCCAAAAAATATAAATTTGTATCAAATTAGAACTAGTAACTAATCCCAACATTGAAGTATTGGAAAAACTCATATAAGCAAAAAATCTCAAATATCCCTGATCATGAGACATATAATTATCACTATAAATAAGAACCATCATTCCAACAGTAGTGATTAATATTGACATAATAGAAGTAAGTGGATCAACCAAGCAGCCAAATTCTAAATAAAAATCATTATTGATGGTCCAAGACCATACATATTGATATACGGAATTGTTATTTATTTCCTGAATAGAAAAATGGGCTGAAAAAATCATAACTATACTTAACAATAAAACACTCGGAAAAGCCCACATACGGCGAAGATTTTTCGTTGCCGTTGGAAAAAGTAGAAGTCCTGCTCCAATTAACATTGGAACTGGAAGTGGAATGAAAGGTATAATCCATGAATATTGATATGTATATTCCATAAAAAAAAATAAAATATTTTTCTTAATTAATTGTTTCTGATTCACCGGTTCTTATTTGTTTTCTGTTGAAAGGGTTCAGTTAATAAAAAAAAATTAAGATATATAAAATAAAACTTAAATAAAATTTGCATTCTAATTATTACGTATTACAATAATTTATTTATATCTTTTATATCTATAGAGCGAGGATAAATAATTACACCAAAAACAGTGTTTGGTATGAATCATAAAGCGCATAACTTGACCCATAAAAACTATTTATTGTAATTGTAATTCGGTTATTCAGAATCATTAAACAATTTGTTTTGTAACTAATTGATTGTCTTCCATTACAATAAAAGCTATTTGTAGGAAATGCTATGATATCCAACACTTTATTTTATGTAAAAAAAAAAAAAAGGGCAAATAAAATGCCTTTAATAATAAAAAATTATATATTTTGTATCTTTTAACAGATTAACTACTAGTCCCACTCTAATTTGAGAATTAAAGTTGGGTGTACTTTTTCTTCGAGTTTGACCAATTAAATTAATTAAAATTAATATAATAGAAAATTATTAAAGTTTTTTAATTAAGCGATAGAGGGGTTGGGTTATTAAACTTTTGATGTATTTTATTACATGTATAAATGTAACACGACGAAAATAGAAAGAAAACTAAACGCACAATCTTTTCTTTTTTGTTTGTATTGTATTTTATCAACTTCAATCAATTCTATTCTATTTGGCATAGGGGATTGTTGTTAGTAATATTTTATGCGATTTTTACACACCCCCCTTTTTTATGAAGGGAGTATAATTTAGAGAATAAATAGATAGAGAACAGTAAAGAAAAATTTATTTTGAACAATAGATGTCTTTCACATCCAACCGAAGAACCTATTATAATTTTTTAATGGCAGTTCCAAAAAAACGCACCTCTATTTCAAAAAAACGGATTCGTAAAAATATTTGGAAAAGGAAGGGATATCGGGCAGCATTGAAAGCTTTTTCGTTAGCGAAATCTCTTTCTACCGGGAGTTCTAAAAGTTTTTTTTGTGTAACAAATAAATAATAGTAATCAAACAATACAATAAAAAATCTGAATCGGTCTAATTATAAAAGTAATCTAATTTTTTTTATAAGATTTATAAGTTATAAGAATTTTAATTAACATCATAATAGTAAAATAATATAAATTTATATTTATATAAAATAATAAATAAAAATAATTAGTTTCATAATGTTTTAATTTAGAAGGCGTCTTTTTTCTTTCATTTCTGATATAGATAAGAATTCTGTTGTCTACTTAATTCAAAAAATTAATGGTACTTTTTTGTTTGAAAAAAGGATAAATGCAAGCACAAGGGTTCACCTTTCATTTTAGTATATTTTATAATTTTCAGGATGGGGATTCTCACTTTCCCCATCGACTTGACTCAATAATAAAAATAAATTTCTTTTTTAATATATATTATAATTATATATTAATATTATATTATATATTAAAAGAAGGGTTCGTTGAAACTAATTGATTTAGTTTTAAATATGTTTTATAATCTTCTAAATCATTATTTTTCTAAATTATTATCACTATATAAACTCTTTAACCCAATTTAATTAATAAAATCCCCTTTTACATTTTTAGGTAGTTATATGACGAATGTGCCAATTTTGAGTTATCTGTTTTAGATCCTATGGTTCGATTGGAAGATCGATCAAAATATAATATATATCAAAGATATAATATATATTAATTTAAAAATTTATAAAGTATTTTTTGAAGTACGGTACAATTTCGATAGAAATATAAAATATTGTTATATAATTGATACACCCATACTAATACCTAACTTAATCGGGTTGCTAAATCTTAACACAAATTCTCTACACAACGAAAAACCCTAAAAATTCATATAAAACTAACTATGCAAATATTTACAAAAACCCCTTGAGTGTATCGCTGAAATTGTGTTATATAAAAATTATATTTTATCGATAAAATTCTTTTTTTATTTTAGATTAATAAATGATAAAATAAATGAATCATTAAAAAATGCAAACGAGACAGAACATTGTTTTTAGTTCTATCTATGGATTGAAGTCAAAATAATCTAGTTCCAACCGTAACATTTTTGTTTTAGGAAAACATAAAGTAATAACTTACGAAAAACTACATTTTTAGTTCAGTTAAATAAAATTGACATTCTAAAATAATAAATAAAAAGATAATAAATAAAATAAAAAGATAATAAATATTATTAACGAAAACGTTTAAATCCCTAATTCTTAAACAAGTTTTTATTCATCAATTTAATGGTTTCCTAAAAAAATATTGCATTTAATTAACTCCTTCAATCTCGACGATTGAATAAAAATAGGTTATTATGATTTCGAATAAGCCGCTATGGTGAAATAGGTAGACACGCTGCTCTTAGGAAGCAGTGCTAGAGCATCTCGGTTCGAGTCCGAGTGGCGGCATGGCATCTTCTAAAAGAGTAAGCCCTATAATGAATTCAATTCCCGATTTCAATTCCTATAATTGCGGGACCCCCTTTTAATAATTTTTATGATATTTTCAACTTTAGAGCATATATTAACTCATATATCCTTTTCTATCGTTTCAATT